TGAAGGGTGGGGCCTAGTTCCGACATCCTATCTATAGTTGGCGCATTCATCATAGTTAGCTCTTCCAGCTCCGTATCAAGGTCAGGATCCATCTCGTCACTAGCATCAATCGCGTCACTAGCAGCGTCACTAGCATCAATCTCGTCACTACCACCAACCTTTATCTCGTAATAATCCTCATCTTCATCCTCATCCATAACTTTTGGCTTGTTATCGTTCAGAAATACCGTAATGAAAGGAACATAGGAATTTGTAGCTAGGTATTTGACCAAATAGGAGCGTCCAGTTCCTATAGAACCTATCACTAAAATTCCCCTAGAGGGGGATAAGGCTAAGCGGAGCGAAAAGGGTTTTCGATGAGATGGGCAGTGCAAAGTAGTAGTCCCACACGAAGTTTGGGAATAAGTGATTGTCTGATAATGAGCAAGGAATACCCGTCTTTCTGCTAAACAGGATGGATTGAACTCATAATTCAATAGATCCTTTTTATGAATATCAACCAAGTATCGTAAGTAAATTGCTCCCGGTTCTTCAATCATTTGATAACCAGAGTCATTCTTTGATAAACGATCACTATGAGTCAGACTCAATAGAATTTGATCAATCCTTTGTTCTGTCGTTAAGGCGGAGAACTGAACCAAGAATTCTCTTTCTTCATCATCAATCAAATCACTGTTCGCGACCCAGGATTCTATTTTATCATCAACCCAATCCCCGTTCCAGTTTTTTCTTTTTCTTATCAATGAATAGATCTCTTTACTTGTATGACTTAGATGTCTCGTATTTCTCGAAAAAGTGATTCGATTGATGGGATTTGATATGAGATCGATGAGATTGATATTCAAATATATCTTCTTAGAACGGAATTGTTCCAGAGCAACTAGAAAGAGATTCTTTACCCAGAAAGAATTTGGTTCAGATGTAGGATACCTATCCAGAAGTTTTCGCAACTCAATCATAGATGATTCCATCATCAAAGATTTGACCTTTTCGAACTCTGTCTGTAACTCACTAGAGGCCCCGGAAACAAAGAGAAGCTGGGTACAAACGAGATATCCAGCAACAACAAGAAGGAAAAGGATTGAATAGAAGAACTCCCAAACACTTGGCGATCTCAGATGTGTCGATATCAATGGTGACTCATTATTTCGATGAATCATTTCTTCGGACAGAAGAACATTATGTAAACACTTATTCGAAATCTCACTTATCAGATTAAGACGCGCTTTTTTCCAAAGAATTCGCCACGATCTACCCAATCTATGCCTAATATCCCGAAAGATGAATACCAATTTTTTACTGCTACTTCGTATTATGGATACCAATTTTTGACTATTACGTAGTATCAGCCATAGTTCTGGAAAAGTATCTGAAATCGGCAATAGGTCTGAAAAAGTATCTACAAAATTATCTACAAATATCCAGTACCCTGTCAAGAACCATGGCATATATGTTTGGAATAGATTCGATTTTGAGAGAGTTGAAAGAGCCCTTTGTTGAAAGGTTCTATACATCTGCCCTTTCGCAAGGCATTTCTTTAGACAAAGACGCCGTTTTTTCCTCTTTTTGCATGGTAAATCTTTCTCAGAACATGGAGTGGGAATCAAACCCATGTTTGAATTGAGATACTGATGCAAGTTCTTCTCTTCTGAATCCGATAGATTCCTAGCTGAAAGAGGTTGACAACAAGTTCTTTCAAAATGCACTCTTTGTCCCTCTGTTAGGGGTGTTCCAGAAATGTCTGCGATCGAGAAACTAGTTCTACGGACGAAGGGATCGTATCGACTTGGAAAATGGAAAGATTTGTACAAGTTATACGTTTCGTCACCACTTTGTGGAAAATCGTTAGGTATGAATATGTTAGATACCTGTGACTCGATTGGTGAAATAGTCTCTCTCCCCCCAAAAGCATATTCGACGGGCAAAGAAAATATTTTGTTGCGAATGAACAAGATATTGAGGAATTGTCCATATGTCAAATCAGAATTATGGATATGGGCCTTTTCCACAGAAAAGGGGAATCTTGTGTTAGAATAGAAGCAGAAGTGATGTGGATTATTCAAGAATCGAAGTCGATTTGCTTTATAAAAAGAAGATATCAATGAACTTCGATGAAATGTTTTCACGGGATTCAGCCAATTGTCTTGATTGTGGAATATCATTGAGAAATAGGAATCCGCCCTATCAAAGGATTTCCCGCGATTTTTTCTTGGGTCAATCATCCACTTTGGTATCTTATTGAACAAAAAGGGTGCTATTTTTCCTCCATTGACCAAGAATTTCGATTTTCGGGAAGTATCATGATCGTCCAATAAAAATGGTTTCCATTTTTTCAAATGAACAATTGGAAGACCTATCGATTCTAACAACTGATTGCCGAGTTGATCATACGGACCTTTCCACCCATATAGATCGATCTCGGACCTATGAATGGGGATATTCCCGAAACTCACACAGAAAAAAGGAAGTGAGTTAGACAAAAAGAAAATAAACTTGGACA